TATACAGGGTCATCTTTTCTGTAGTTTCGATAGAAGGATTCGATTCCTCTACCAATGCAGTCAACTCCATTTGTTAGAACAGCTTCCATTGAGTCTCTGCACCTATCCTTTTTTGATTCTCGCTTTCTGAACCCTTGTTTTCTGAACACAGGATTTGGCTCAGGATTGCCCATTTTTAATTCCAGGGTTTCTCTGAATTTGGAAGTTACCACTTAGTAGGTTTCCATACCAAGGCTCAATCCAATCAAGTCCGTAGCGTCTACCAATTTCGCCATATCCCCCTTATGAGGCCGAGATCTCATTGTGATCCCCCCTCTTATGTTGGAACCCTTGAATTCATTAGATACTGATTCCTATATCGAAAAAGTGTCTGCTCCTATTTCTTACCCATCTTCTTTCATCTCTATCGGTGGGCCAGTATTTGGTCCAATCGGAAATGATTCTATCATTGATGTATCTGCAATTCAATATGGATGGATATATCCCACATATACATGTCTCTCTCCCTCTCATTTTTCCCACGCGATTGGGAATACTGGAACGGTCGATATTCATTCTTCTTTTTTTTCGTCCTATCTCCTCCCTTTCCGAATGAAACCAGAGGAATGTCTCATTATGATCTGAATTGCATTCTTATCTTATCCTTTCCTTAGGACCGATCCGCTCTAATCTAATAGAATTTAGAATTAATAGAATCTGCTATAACTAATATGGATATAGTTATATATAATTATTTCAAATGTAATATTTTGCATAAAAAAAATTCGAAATCAAAGAAATAGAAATTTCTAATAATAAAATTTCTAATCTAATAATAATAGAAAATATCATAAGAATTAATAGAATGATAATATAAATCACTCGAATTTTCAATAAAAATTCTATATAGTTATAGTTCTATTCTAATATAGAAGAATATTCTTATGATATTAATTAATCATTTTTAATGGAATAGAATTCGATTCTTCATTCTATTAATATTAATTATTATATAGTTAAGATTCCGGTAGTTTACCGAATTCCTATGCACTATTTCTGTTATGTGAGCCCGCTTAGCTCAGAGGTTAGAGCATCGCATTTGTAATGCGATGGTCATCGGTTCGATTCCGATAGCCGGCTTTTCTCTATTTGTCCGATTTTTTCCATGATTGATAATGTCTCCTTGAGATCAAGGAATATTGAAAAGACTCCTCCCTTTTTTCTTTTACAAATGTCGGGTCACCGATCTATTATGTCGTGGGAACTTACAACTATGAATAAAAAACTGATTGGAGCAGTGAAATCTCTACAGAACAAATCAAGAAAAGGATCCTTAACTTCCTATATATACAAAATAATCCGGATATTGATACAATTCATCATTCTTCTTTGTAGTACTTCAGTAGATTTATCTTCGTTTATCGTTTAGTTCAGTCTGACTTAGGTTTATTCTGTAAAATGAAATTTCAATAAAATAAATAAAAAAATAAGGGGGGGGAGTCTTTATGTCTCGTTACCGAGGGCCTCGTTTCAAAAAAATACGCCGTCTGGGAGCTTTACCGGGACTAACTAGTAAAAGACCTAGACCGGGAAGTGATCTTAGAAACCAATCGCGTTCCGGGAAAAGATCTCAATATCGTATTCGTCTAGAAGAAAAACAAAAATTGCGTTTTCATTATGGTCTGACAGAGCGACAATTGCTTAGATATGTTCGTATAGCTGGAAAAGCCAAAGGGTCAACAGGGCAGGTTTTACTACAACTACTTGAGATGCGTTTGGATAACATCCTTTTTCGATTGGGTATGGCTTCGACCATTCCCGGAGCCAGGCAATTAGTTAACCATAGACATATTTTAGTTAATGGTCGTATAGTAAATATCCCAAGTTATCGCTGCAAACCCCGAGATATTATTACTACGAGAGATGAACAAAGATCCAGAGCTTTGATTCAAAATTATATTGATTCATCCCCCCACGAGGAATTGGCAAAACATTTGACTTTTCACTCATCCCAATATAAAGGATTAGTAAATCAAATAATAGATAGTAAATGGATCGGTTTGAAAATCAATGAGTTGCTAGTCGTAGAATATTATTCTCGTCAGACTTGAACCTAACTAAAATAACAAAGCTTCGGGCAATTTTGCCCCCCCCTTTTTCGCCAAAGTCAAGTAAATAAGGGGTTTGATCCGGATTTTTCTCCCACTCACGTATCACAAATGGATCAGCAGTGAGATTTTCATTCTTTTCCACTCTTTCCGGCATTTTCCATACCACAGTAATTAGGAAGAATCTCTATCAAATAAAGGTCTTACTGTTGGAATAATGGTATCAATTGTTATTTGATACATTGCGGTTGGTAACGTTGGTGAATTAGGTGAAGGTACGGAAAGAGAGGGATTCGAACCCTCGGTAAACAAAAGTCTACATAGCAGTTCCAATGCTACGCCTTGAACCACTCGGCCATCTCTCCTACATAATCTTATGATTATGACCCAGAAACCGAGTGAATAGCGAGTCATTCATATTATTGCAATACAGGTACGACCGATCAATTAAATTCTAAATAGAAAACTTTTCGTCAAAGAAAGATCTTCCGTAGGCTCGAGGGATAAAAAAAACTTCTCGAGTTCTCAGAATCCGTAGGAAAAATTCCTTGATTCCTCAACTTCGATAAAATAGTAATAATTGGTATACTACTCAATTTGAATGAAATCCAATCGGATTCAAATATTTCCTATCTATCCCTGTCCAAAAGGGACAATTTGAGTGGAAGGTCCACATCCTTTTTTTTTTAGAATGAGTCTGTTTGTTTTTATGTGATTTCGTACTGTACAATTCCTTTGTTTGTGGGATCATTTTCCCTCGAGGGGGAATGAGAAGAATTATCGAATGGACTGTTAACTATGCCTAGATCTCGGATAAATGGAAATTTTATTGATAAGACCTCTTCAATTGTAGCCAATATCTTATTACGAATAATTCCGACAACTTCAGGAGAAAAGGAGGCATTTACCTATTACAGAGATGGTGCGATTTGATTCTTTTTTTTTTTTATTTATTTACCGCCCTCAGTCTTATGAGAAAGAGACATGATTCGGGATACAAAGAAAAAAGATTCTTGAAATAAACCTACGCTTGATGAAGGTGAAGTTAGTTTGGAGATAGAACAATTCCTTCTGTCGTGTATCCCCGATTGATGCAGCCTCAGATGCTTCAATTGTCGATTCTAGTATTGAGCGAAAGGTTAACCTATAGGTTCTGTATTGCAGGTCAATACTACTTCACTAGTACCAATAGGCCGCATAGGGGAAGAAGCACTACACCTAGGAATCAACAACACGAAAACTTTGTTATAAATTACTCCTCTTCCTTATCGGGATCGGGACTAACAAGAATGGTTGGGACAACAAACATCCATCTCGTTCGTACTTTGGATACCCGTATAACCATCGAAGATCGTTGAAGTGACTAATTCCTGGAAATAGGGGGCGTTGAGGACAAAGAAATTGTTGGAGTTACCATTTCTATCTAGCACCAACACGCTTGGTGTTAAGAAAAGACAGACCTCTTGCAGGAAGGATGGCTAGAGATTTCTTGTAAAAACACCAGCCCCTGTCAGTTCATAATAAAAATATTTCAATCTTTTTTGATTCCATGGATTATTTCCCTTATTACTATGCACAGAAGGGAGGAGCCGTATGAGATGAAAATCTCACGTACGGTTCTGGAACGGAGATTCTTTGAATAGAATGAACGACCGTAACGGATGTCGGCTCAATCCGAAGGAAATTATGCGGAAGCTTTACAAAATTATTATGAAGCTACGCGACCAGAAATTGATCCCTATGATCGAAGTTATATACTCTATAACATAGGCCTTATCCACACAAGCAACGGAGAACATACGAAGGCTTTGGAATATTATTTCCGGGCACTCGAACGAAACCCATTCTTACCACAAGCTTTTAATAATATGGCTGTGATCTGTCATTACGTGCGACTATCTCCACTATAGAAAGAAGGAAAGAAAGATCAAATCTTCTAGTAAATACTAGAAACAAAATAGGCTTTCTACATATGCATCGTCCAAAGCAACGATTTTTATCAGCTGTAGCAAAGAAAGAGACTTCATACGAGCCGAAATATGAAGAAATAGGTATGGCCTATATACTAGATTCTATGGATAAAGGATCTAATTGATGGAGGAAGCACCGTAAAGATCAATTAGCGAGGTTTGGGGGCCGATACAATAAGAACTGCTTACTTATGTCATGATATGAGATAAAAGTTAGGAATCAACTTATGTAATAGAGTCGATCTACTAAGGTATTGAGCAGCGGTGTAGCATCAGATCCCAAAGATAGTAAGTCCTTTCTTTCTTCTGGAGGAAAGTCCTTTTCAAAGATTCTATATGACTTTCTATATGAAACCGAGATAGTTACCTTTCAGAAAATTCTAACGATAGGGGTAGATACCTATGTTCTTCTGAAGGTGGGAGAAAAGATAAAACTGATTATTGATCAAAATTAGAGTTTGAAACTCATGTAATTAACCTCTTCTGGTTAACCCGAGAAAAAAAAAATGGGATAGATTTACGAGAAATCTTATTCAGTTAGATATGGTAGATTAAGATGGGACACCAAAAGAATTGATTGCTGAGCCGTATGAGGTAGGAAACTCTCAAGTACGGTTCTAAGGGAAGGAATTGACCCACCTATTCCGGCCGGGGAGAACAGGCCATTCGACAGGGAGATTCTGAAATTGCGGAGGCTTGGTCCGATCAAGCTGCTGAATATTGGAAACAAGCTATAGCGCTTACTCCAGGTAATTATATTGAAGCACATAATTGGTTGAAGATCACAAGGCGGTTCGAATAAGAACACTCTCTTTTTTAATTCATTAACTCTCTTTTTTAATTCATTAGAATATTGGATCCATCAATCAAATAAAATAGATCGTTCCTCTGGGAAGAGCCAATCAAGGAATTTCATTATATCCCTTCTAACATCGTTCTATCT